AAATTTTCCACTTCAATTCAATCTATGGATTGGATAAACTATTCACTGACAGAAAAAAAAATGAAAAATATGAATGCCAGAACAAAGACAATAAGAAATCAAATAGAAAAAATTACAAAAGAAAAGAAAAAACGATTTTTAACCTCAGAAAGAAATATTAGTCCTAACAAACTAAGTTATAATGTTAAAAGATTTGAATTCAAATCATCAAAAAATATTTTACAGATATTAAAAAGAAACAATGCTCAATTAGTCCGTAAATCATATTTTTTTATAAAGATTTTGATTGAAAAGATATATATAGATATCCTTCTAGCTATCATTAAGATTCCGAGGATCAATGTACAGTTTTTTCTTGAATCACCAAGAAAAATGATTAATAAATACATTTATATGTATAATAAAAAAGAAAATCACAAAAGAATTGATGAAACAAATCAAAATACACTAATTCACTTTATCTCGATTATAAAAAAGGCATTAAATTATAGTAATATTAACAAGAATTCACAGATTTTTTATAACGTAATCTCCTTGTCACAAGCGTATGTATTTTACAAATTATCACAAGTCCAAGTTATTAACCTATATAAGTTAAGATCTGTCCTTGAATATCATGGAGTATCTCTTTTTCTTAAGAATGAAATAAAAGATTATTTTGTAGCCCAAGGAGGATTTCAGTTCAAATTAAAAGATACAAATTTTAGAAATTCTGTAATGAATGAATGGAAAAACTGGGTAAGAAGTAATTATCAATATAAATACGATTTATCTCAGATCAGATGGTCTAGATTAATATCGCAAAAATGGCGAAATAGAATGAATCAACGGCGTATGATTCAAAATAAAGATTTAAATAAATGGAATTTATATGAAAAAGACCAATTAATTAATTACGAAAAACAAAATAATTTTGAAGTAGATTCATTATTGAACCAAAAAGATAATTTTAAAAAATACTATAGATATAATATTTTATTATATAAATCCATTAATTATGAAGATAAGAAAGACTCATCTATTTATGAATTCCCATTCCAATTAAATAATAAGCAAGAGATTTTTTATAATTACAAAATAGATAAAAGCAAATTCTTTGATATGCCGGAAGATATCTCTGTCAATAAGCATCTAGCAGAAGATGATATTATCGATACGGAAAAAAGCCCGCATAGAAAATATTTGGATTGGAGAATTCTCCATTTTTGTCTTAGAAAGAAAGTCGATATTGAATCCAGGATCGATATCGGAACTAAACAAAAAAAAAACCTTTTTGATTGGATGGGAATGAATGAAGAAATACTAGATCGTCACACATCAAATTTAGAATTTTGGTTCTTTCCAAAATTTGTGATACTTTGCAGCGCATATAAGATAAAATCATGGGTGATACCAAGCAAATTACTTCTTTTAAATTTTAATGGAACTAAAAATGTTAGTGAAAATAAAAAAATCAACAGAAAGAAAAAGAACGATCCTTTTATATCTATATCATCGAATGAAACAAAATCTATTCAATTAAAGAATCAAAATAACGAAGAAAAAGAGTCTGAGGATCAAGTGGATCTTGAATCAGTTCTCGCAAACCAAGAAAAAGATGTTGAAGAAGATTATGCAAGATCAGACAGTAAAAAGCGTAGAAAGAAAAAGCAATACAAAAGTAATACGGAAGTAGAACTTGATTTCTTGTTAAAAAGGTATTTATGCTTTCAATTAAGATGGGATGATTCTTTAAATCAAAAAATAATTAATAATATCAAAGTATATTGTCTCCTGCTTAGACTGACAAATCCACGAGAAATTATTATATCCTCTATTCAAAGGGGAGAACTGAGTCTAGATATTCTAATGATTCAGAAAAATTTAACTCTTACAGAATTGATGAAAAAGGGAATATTGATTATCGAATCAACCCGTCTGCCGGTAAAAAATGATGGAAAATTTATTATGTATCAAACCATAAATATTTTATTGGTTCATAAGAGAAAACAACAAATTAATCAAAGATACAGAAAAAAAAGTTATATTGATAAAAAGAATTTTACCGAATCTATTGTAATAAATCAAAGTTTAACTAGAAATAAAGACAAAAATAATTATGATTTACTTGTTCCCGAAAATCTTTTATCCTTTAAACATCGTAGAGAATTGAGAATTCTAATTTCTTTCAATTCAAAAAAAAGAAATGATATAAATACAGAAATTCTCAATAATAATAACATAAAAAACTGCGCTCACATTATAGATAAAAGCAAACGTTTTGATAGAGATAAAAAGAAACTAATTAAATTAAAACTTTTTCTTTTGCCCAATTATCGATTAGAAGATTTAGCTTGTATAAATCGCTATTGGTTTGATACCAATAATGGTAGTCGGTTTAGTATGGTAAGGATACATATATGTCCACGATTCAAAATTAGGTAAAGGTGCATTTGTCGTATATATCCCATAGCATATCTAATCTAGTATATGAAATATATGAAAACAAGGGGAGGGCCGCCATATACATTGTTTTACATCCCATATTCCATTCTGATATATGGAATTCAATCATGTATCAATTCGATCTAGAAATGAATCAATCCAATTTTTTTTATTCGGCTAGAAATACATAAAGGATGGTTTATTTCTTCCCTTACAAAAGAAAAAAAAAAAATGATATCTATATCTAAAAATCTAAAACGAAAAATTGGATTGATTAATGGAAAATTTTATTTGACAAAATTAGGAATTCCTAACGAATTGAAGATTATTGTGTATACCAAATTCAAACGAACTGACATTCTTATTTAATAATATTCCATTATTTATTATTACTAATCAATAAAACTATCTTAAAAAGGCGGGAGGAGGGGGATTTCATTTTATGGTAAAAAGTTCATTCATTTCAATTATTTCACAAGAAGACAAAAAAGAAACCAAGGGCTCCGTTGAATTTCAAATAGTAAGTTTTACTAATAAGATACGAAGACTTACTTCACATTTGGAATTGCATAGAAAAGACTATTTATCTCAAAGAGGTTTACGGAAAATTATAGGAAAACGCCAACGACTACTGTCTTATTTGGCAAAGAAAAATGGAGTACGTTATAAAGAATTAATTAGCCAGTTGAACATTCGGGAATCCAAAACTCGTTAATTTGAAGAGTTTTTTTTTTATCTTTTTTTTTATTATTTGATTTATTAGATCTTGAACTTGAATTTTGATGAACTTCTTTTCGTTTTCAGTAATTCGTGGAAAAAGAAATCGAGGAACCCCCTATGAATGTACCAGCTACAAGAAAGGACTTTATGATAGTCAATATGGGTCCCCACCACCCATCAATGCATGGTGTTCTTCGACTCATCCTTAGTCTAGACGGTGAAGATGTTATTGACTGTGAACCAATATTAGGTTATTTACACAGAGGGATGGAAAAAATTGCGGAAAATCGAACAATTATACAATATTTGCCTTATGTAACACGTTGGGATTATTTAGCTACTATGTTTACAGAAGCAATAACAATAAATGGACCGGAACAGTTGGGAAATATTCAAGTACCTAAAAGAGCTAGCTATATCAGAATAATTATGTTGGAGTTGAGTCGTATAGCTTCTCATCTGTTATGGCTTGGCCCTTTTATGGCAGATATTGGTGGGCAGACTCCTTTCTTCTATATTTTTAGAGAAAGAGAGTTAATATATGATTTATTCGAAGCTGCCACTGGTATGAGAATGATGCATAATTATTTTCGTATCGGAGGAGTAGCAACTGATCTACCTCATGGCTGGCTAGATAAATGTTTGGATTTCTGCGATTATTTTTTAACAGGAGTTACTGAATATCAAAAACTTATTACGCGAAATCCCATTTTTTTAGAACGAGTTGAAGGAATAGGTATTGTTAGTGCAGAGGAAGCAATAAATTGGGGTTTATCAGGACCAATGCTACGAGCTTCCGGAGTAAAATGGGATCTTCGTAAAGTTGATCATTATGAGTGTTATGACGAATTTGATTGGGGAGTCCAGTGGCAAAAAGAAGGGGATTCATTAGCCCGTTATTTAGTCCGAATTGGTGAAATGACGGAATCCATAAAAATTATTCAACAGGCTTTGGAAGGGATTCCAGGGGGGCCTTATGAAAATTTAGAAACTCGAAGTTTTGATAGAGAAAGGAATCGAGAATGGAATGATTTTGAATATCGATTTATTAGTAAAAAAACTTCTCCCGCCTTTGAATTGCCGAAGCAAGAACTTTATGTTAGAGTTGAAGCACCAAAGGGCGAGTTGGGAATTTTTCTGATAGGGGATCAGAGCAGTTTTCCTTGGAGATGGAAAATTCGCCCGCCGGGTTTTATAAATTTGCAAATTCTTCCTCAATTAATTAAAAGAATGAAATTGGCTGATATTATGACAATACTAGGTAGCATAGATATTATTATGGGGGAAGTTGATCGTTGAAATGATAATTGATACAACAACAGTACAAGCTATCAATTCTTTTTCCAGATTGAAATCCTTAAACGAGGTCTATGGAATTTTATGGATGCTTGTCCCTATTTTTACTCTTGTATTGGGAATCACGATAGGCATACTAGTAATTGTGTGGTTAGAAAGAGAAATATCTGCAGGGATACAACAACGTATTGGACCTGAATATGCCGGTCCTTTTGGAGTTCTTCAAGCTCTAGCGGATGGAACAAAACTACTTTTCAAAGAAAATATTTTTCCATCTAGAGGAGATACTCGTTTATTCAGTATCGGACCATCCATAGCAGCCATATCAACTCTATTAAGCTATTTAGTAATTCCTTTTGGCTATCACTTTGTTTTAGCGGATCTAAATATTGGCGTCTTTTTATGGATTGCCATTTCAAGCATTGCTCCCGTTGGACTTCTTATGTCAGGATATGGATCAAATAATAAATATTCCTTTTTAGGTGGTCTACGAGCTGCCGCTCAATCGATTAGTTATGAAATACCATTAACTCTCTGTGTATTATCCATATCTCTACGTGCGATTCGTTGAAACATAAATTTTCCCCTATTCCCTTTTTCTTTATTAGGAAGAAGGTGAAATTAATTGAATATATATCTTTATTTTTTTATTCATCATTTGGATTGATGAACTAAATTAGATAGTTATATGAGTGAAAGAAAACAGCTTCTAAATTTGCAGTAAAAAAAAATGGAGACTCATTTCTTATGTACAAAAGTAAAGCAGAAATAAACATAAGAAGATGAGATCATTTGTCCCAAAATTGGTTGATTAGTCATCCTGGCTTGAAAGCGGGCTCAAAGAATCAACCTTATTGAGTTTTTACTATCATTTATATATATATATTACTGTAATGCTACCGAGCAGTTGAGTCAAAATAAAGATGAGTGGATGGTTAGGAACACCAAGATACATAAAAGATTAGTAATGGAATTATCCAAAATAAAAGAATATTAATTGGGGCTTTAAATTAGTAGAAATGATCGGGCAGTACTCCCCATGATTCCGATCCAGAGTACGCTCCTATCCACCAATTAAACAAATGACTATCAGGAACGAACTAATCCTTTCCTTTTTTTTTTGTTCAGAAGGAAGAATAGGAACAAAAAAAAAAAAGAATATAATTACAATAAAAAAAAAAAGAGATCCTTTTTATTCTTTCTTTCCTATATTGATATTCATAGAAATCAAATTCATGTCATAATTCATGAACTAATGGAATGTCTAATTCTTTTTCGTAATCGAAAATGATAGGTTGAAATATTTATTGGTATTTATACAAGGAGTATTTTATTGAAAGATTTAAGTTATTGCTCAAGAAAGAAAAATTGAAATTCTTAAAAGATGAGATCAATTCAGAAGTACTTTATTTTAGTATTATAACAGACAGAATTACATTGGTCAAATTTGGGAATTGGGGGGCATCTAATAAACTTGGATCCTATCTATCCTACAAATATATCGAGATAAATAATATGATCTGGCCCTTAGATTTATTTATGGCCTTCGAGGAGCCATATGAGGTGAAAATCTCATGTATGGTTCTGTAATAGCGATGGGAACAGTGATGTCATCACCGACTATGATTATCTAACAGTTCGAGTACAGTTGATATAGTTGAGGCACAATCAAAATATGGTTTTTGGGGATGGAATTTGTGGCGTCAACCTATAGGATTTATCATTTTTTTCATTTCTTCCCTAGCAGAATGTGAGAGATTACCTTTTGATTTACCAGAAGCAGAAGAAGAATTAGTAGCAGGTTATCAAACCGAATATTCGGGTATCAAATTTGGTTTATTTTATGTTGCTTCCTATCTAAACTTATTAGTCTCTTCATTATTTGTAACAGTTCTTTACTTGGGCGGTTGGAATATCTCTATTCCGTACATATCTGTTCCGGAGTTTTTTGATTTTGAAATAAATAAAGTAGGTAGAGTCTTTGGAACAACAATGGGTATCCTTATTACATTGGTTAAAACTTATTTGTTCTTGTTCATTCCTATCACAACAAGATGGACTTTACCTAGACTAAGAATGGACCAACTATTAAATCTTGGATGGAAATTTCTTTTACCTATTTCTCTCGGCAATCTATTATTAACAACCTCTTCCCAACTCTTTTCATTATAAAGTAATCCTTTTCTATATTTACAGTTTGTCTCAAACAAGATAAAGAAACAAATATAAAATTATTCATAGAGATTAACAATATGTTCCCTATGGTAACTGGGTTCATGAATTATGGTCAACAAACCATACGGGCTGCAAGGTACATTGGTCAAAGTTTTATGACTACCTTATCCCACGTAAATCGTCTACCTGTAACTATTCAATATCCTTATCAAAAATTAATCACATCGGAGTGTTTCCGCGGTCGAATCCATTTTGAATTTGATAAATGCATTGCTTGTGAAGTATGTGTTCGTGTATGTCCTATAGATTTACCTGTTGTTGATTGGGAATTGGAAACTAATATTCGAAAGAAACGGTTGCTTAATTACAGTATTGATTTCGGAATCTGTATATTTTGTGGCAACTGTGTTGAGTATTGTCCAACTAATTGTTTATCAATGACTGAAGAATATGAACTTTCTACTTATAATCGTCACGAATTGAATTATAACCAAATTGCTTTAGGTCGTTTACCAATGTCAGTAATTGACGATTATACAATTCGAACAATTTTGAATTCACCTCAATCTTTAATCAAAAGGGGTTTACCCCTTTTGATTAAAGATTGATTGAAGAGTCATTTTAAATCATTAAATAAAGATCTAGGTTTGATCTAAAAGTTTGAAATGTTTTTTTTTTCATTTTGTTTGGTCAATAACTACAAAAGCTACAAATCCCCACTAGTGATTGGATTTGATTGATTGGTAAGAATTGCAGCGCACGCAGGTTAATTTGGATTGAAAATCTATTAATATAGTCATAATTCTATCCATAATTATTTCTATTTCGAAATAAAAATGAAAGTGTCCATTTTTTTTTTCGAGAAAGAATGAGATTAGTCCAATAGTGGTACTACAATAATTTAAACCTTTTAGGATTTTATTCAATTAGGAACCCATTCGAAATAAGTTTTTCCTGGTCGGGTCAATAAAGTCATGAAAAAAAGAATTTTATTTTTTTATCTTTTATTTTACGTACAATGAATTTACCTGGACCAATACATGATTTTCTTTTAGTCTTTCTAGGATTAGGTCTTATATTAGGAGGTCTAGGAGTGGTATTACTTACCAATCCAATTTATTCTGCCTTTTCATTGGGATTGGTTCTTGTTTGTATATCCTTATTCTATATTTTATCAAACTCTCATTTTGTAGCTGCGGCGCAGCTCCTTATTTATGTGGGAGCTATAAATGTTTTAATTTTATTTGCTGTGATGTTCATGAATGGTTCAGAATATTACAAAGATTTGAATCTTTGGACTGTTGGGAATGGTCTTACTTCCCTAATTTGTACAAGTCTTTTTGTTTTACTAATTACTATTATTCCAGATACAACATGGTATGGGATTATTTGGACTACAAGAGCAAACCAGATTATAGAACAAGATTTGGTAAGTAATGGTCAACAAATTGGAATTCATTTATCAACAGATTTTGTTCTTCCATTTGAATTCATTTCAATAATTCTTTTAGTTGCTTTGATAGGTGCGATTGCCACGGCTCGTCAGTAATAAATCTTAAAAATTGGCAATCGCAATCCAAATCAGACTTTGTTCTATGTTATCACATCTATTTGAAGATTATTCATATATAAATTCTTTTATTCGATCTATATTCCAATCTAATCTATTTATTTTTTTGTTTTGTACTTGTGATATTCTTATTCTAGTCAATCCAATCTGTTGATGTTAAATTGTTGTTCATTGTTCATATTGAAATAAATCTAAATCGATAAGGAGTTGGGCGATGATGCTCGAACATGTGCTTGGTTTGAGTGCTTATTTATTTTCTATCGGTATCTATGGATTGATCACGAGTCGAAATATGGTTAGAGCCCTTATGTGTCTTGAACTTATACTGAATGCCGTCAATATAAATTTCGTAACATTTTCTGATTTTTTTGATAGTCGCCAATTAAAAGGAAATATTTTATCAATTTTTGTTATATCTATCGCAGCCGCTGAAGCAGCTATTGGGCCGGCTATAGTTTCGTCAATTTATCGTAACAGAAAATCAATTCGTATCAATCAATTGAATTTGTTGAATAAGTAGTATTAATCATATAAAATATTTAGATTCATTAATTTGAATTGACATGTATGATACATAGCGTATCTAATAATGTTTACGAAAACGTAAGAAATTAAAGTATTTTGGTTCTATCTCATGAGTCGATCCGAAATTGAATAGACAAATTCTGATAAATCATTGATTCATCTGGTATCTAAATATATAATTCATTTAAAAATTTACTAGATCGAAAATTTATCACGTTCAAAAAAAAAAAAAATTATAGATCCAATGTCACATTCAGTAAAAATTTATGATACATGTATAGGGTGTACTCAATGTGTCCGGGCCTGCCCCACAGATGTATTAGAAATGATACCTTGGGACGGGTGTAAAGCTAAGCAAATTGCTTCTGCTCCAAGAACGGAAGACTGTGTTGGCTGTAAGAGATGCGAATCCGCCTGTCCAACGGATTTCTTGAGTGTTCGAGTTTATCTATGGCATGAAACAACTCGAAGCATGGGTCTAGCTTATTGATACTTTCCAGAAAAAACCACTTGAATACATTTGATTTTTTGTTTACCGACAAAAACCCGTACTAAAAAAAATATAAATATATATATATATAGATTAGGTTTTCGAGTACGGGTTTTTCTTGTCCAAGTGTATCTTGTCTTTACCACGAATTCTTTTCCTTGGTTAACAATATTTGTAGTTTTACCAATATCCGCGGGTTCATTAATTTTCGTTTTCCCTCATAGAGGAAATAAGGTAATTCGGTGGTATACTATATTTATATGTGTACTGGAACTCCTTTTAATGACCTATGCATTCTCTTATTATTTCCAATTGGACGACCCCTTAATCCAATTGACGGAGTATTATAAATGGATTCATTTTTTTGATTTTTACTGGAGATTAGGAATAGATGGGCTTTCTCTAGGACCTATTTTACTGACAGGATTTATCACCACTTTAGCCACTTTAGCGGCTCGGCCAATTACTCGGGATTCCCGATTATTTCATTTTTTGATGTTAGCAATGTATAGTGGTCAAATAGGATTATTTTCTTCTCAAAATCTTTTACTTTTTTTCATCATGTGGGAGTTAGAATTAATTCCTGTTTATTTACTTCTATCCATGTGGGGGGGAAAGCAACGTCTGTATTCAGCTACAAAATTTATTTTGTATACTGCAGGAAGTTCTGTTTTTTTATTAATGGGAGCCTTAGGTATCGCTTTATATGTTTCCAACGAACCAACATTCAATTTTGAAACATCAGCTAATCAATCATATCCTGTGACCTTGGAAATACTATTCTATATTGGATTTCTTATTGCTTTTGCTGTCAAATCACCGATTATACCCTTACATACATGGTTACCAGACACCCATGGAGAAGCACATTACAGTACTTGTATGCTTTTAGCCGGAATCTTATTAAAAATGGGAGCATATGGATTGGTTCGAATAAATATGGAATTATTATCCCACGCCCATTCTATATTTTCTTCTTGGTTGATAATAGTAGGCGTAATACAAATAATCTATGCAGCTTCAACATCTTTTGGTCAAAAAAATTTAAAAAAAAGAATAGCCTATTCTTCTGTATCTCATATGGGTTTCACAATTATAGGAATTTGCTCTATAAGCGATATGGGACTCAATGGGGCCATTTTACAAATAATATCTCATGGATTTATTGGCGCTGCGCTTTTTTTCTTGTCAGGAACAAGTTATGATAGAATACGTCTTGTTTATCTTGACGAAATGGGCGGAATGGCTACCCTAATGCCAAAAATATTCATGATGTTCAGTATCTTATCATTAGCTTCTCTTGCATTACCGGGCATGAGCGGTTTTTTTGCGGAATTGGTAGTATTTTTTGGAATAATTACCGCCCAAAAATATTTTTTAATGCCAAAAATACTAATTACTTTTGGAACGGCAGTTGGAACGATATTGACTCCTATTTATTTATTATCTATGTTACGCCAGATGTTCTATGGATACAAGCTTTTTAATGCCACAAATTCTTATTTTTTTGATTCTGGACCACGAGAATTATTTATTTCGATTGCTATCCTTCTGCCTGTAATCAGTATTGGTATTTATCCGGATTTCATTTTCTCATTATCAGTTGACAAGGTGGAAGCTATTCTATCTAATTATTTTTATAGCTAATTTTTTTTTTTAGGTAGTTATTATAAATAAAATAAAAAATCAAAAAGCAATCCTGTGATTTTTAAAAAATGAAAAATTGTTATACAATGAAAAAAAAAAAACTTCTCTTAATTTTATCTTAATTTTAAATAAAAAAAAAACGGAATTGTAACCAGATATGTTTAGCATTTGTGAGAACCTTTTGACTCACTCCATTACTTGAGTCAAGTAATGGAGTGAGTCAAAAGGTCTCAAGTAATGGAGTGAGTCAAAAGGTTCTCAACGACTTACCTGAAGCTTCTTATATATATGTTAAGCTGTCCTATGGTTATATTTGTCAAACTCTTTCTTTAATTCAATTAGATATTAATGTAAATGAACCATAACTATGTAGTCCTATTCCTAATAAATTAACCCCAAAATAGCATATCCAGATTATAAGAAAACCGATAGAAGCGACAATTGCAGAATTTAAACCTTCCAAATTATTATTTGTTCGAGTATGGAAATAAATCGCGAATATGGTCCAAGTAATAAATGCCCAAGTTTCTTTTGGGTCCCAATTCCAATATGATCCCCATGCTTCATTAGCCCAGACTGCTCCTGAAAGAATACCGATGGTTAAAAAAAGAAACCCTATACTAAGAATACGAAAACTCCAATGATCTAATTGTTGAATCAATTGAAACCTGTAATAATTCCTAGAAGAAGGAAAAAAAGTATTTTTTAAAATATTACTTTTTTCCATCATGTATTGGATCTCATCAAGGAGAAATGAATCATTTAATAAATTATTGTTTTTACCAACAATTCTTATAACTTTTCGAAATGTAATTACTAGAAGTGCTGCTGACAATAATGATCCACATAAAAGAGCTGCATAGCCCGATACCATCATACTTACGTGCATTATTAACCACTGGGATTGGAGAGCAGGTACTAAGATTTTAGATTGATGCATGTCGGTTAAAAGACCCCAAGTAGCAAAGCCTTGGGTAAAAAAAGTACTGGGTGCGGTTATTGTGCTTAAAAAATTTTTATGTTTTTTAAAATATGGAACCATATGAATAATAGAGAAAATCCATGAAAGAAATATTAATGATTCATATAAATCACTTATTGGTAAATGCCCCGAATAAATCCAACGAGTAATTAGTAATCCTGTTAGGCAGAAAAAAGTAGTTAACATGCCTTTTTCTGACGAATCATAGAGTCCCACGAATTCATTGACTAATAAGGTTAGAAAATGAATTATAATTACAATTGAAACGACCGAAAAAGATATATGAGTTAATATATGTTCTAAAGTCAAAAATATCATAAAAAAGGGGGGGGAATACTTTTATTATCCATAATTATAGATACGGAATTAAATTCATTATAGGATTTATTCTATCCTTTTAATAATTAGGTAATTCAAAAATCTTATGCCGCCACTCGGACTCGAACCGAGATGCTCTAGCACTGCTTCCTAAGAGCAGCGTGTCTACCAATTTCACCATGGCGGCTTGATCAAAATTATAATAACCCTTTTTTATTCAATCGGCGAGCTTGAAGGAATTAATTCAATGTAATATTTTTTTAGAAACATTCAAATTAATGAAAAAAAAAATGCATTTTTTCAATTTTTCAATGAAAAAAAAAGAGAAAATTTTCTATTCCAATTTCAACATTCCATTCAAGCGATTTCTGAAACTATTTTATTGTATTAATCCTTAGGGTTTCATTAGGTAGAAAATTTCTGTTAAGGTTTAGCAACCCCATTAAATAGGTATTGATTTATGGACATATCATATAACAAAAAAGTTTCGAGTTCTGTCCCGGACTTTCAAATTCTTGAAAATTGAAAAATCTTGTCTAATTTAATGTATATACCTTGATACATCATCCAGTCCAAGCATATGATCTAAACTAGATCAGTCAAAATTTACAAATTTTTATCTACCTGGTACTTCTTTTAATTGGATTAAAGGCATCAAAGGCTCTCTTTTCTATAGAGTTATAAAATAAGTTAAACTAAATTCATTTTTTTTTTTTATTTATTGACTGATTCTTAAAAAATTTTAAAGAGATAAAAGTCAATGAATCATAAACAAGAAAGAATTAATTATTATTAATTAAAAATAATAAGATTTTTTTTATGGAACATACATATCAATATTTATGGATTCTATCTTTCGTTACACTTCCAGTCCCTATGTTAATAGGAATGGGACTCCTACTTTTTCCGGTGTCAACAAAAAAACTTCGCCGTATATGGGCTTTTCCGAGTGTTTTATTGTTAAGTATAGTTATGGTTTTTTCGACCGATCTGTTTATTCAGCAAATAAATAGTAGTTCCATTTATCAATATGTATGGTCTTGGACCATCAACAATGATTTTTCCTTAGAGTTCGGACACTTGATTGACCCACTTGCTTCTATTTTGTTAATATTAATTACTACGGTTGGAATTTTGGTTCTTGTTTATAGTGACAGTTATATGTCTCATGATCAAGGCTATTTGAGATTTTTTGTTTATATGAGTTTTTTCAACACTTCAATGTTGGGATTAGTTACCAGTTCGAATTTAATACAAATTTATATTTTTTGGGAATTGGTTGGAATGTGCTCTTACCTATTAATAGGTTTTTGGTTCACACGACCTATTGTGTCCAATGCTTGTCAAAAAGCATTCGTAACTAATCGTGTAGGTGATTTTGGTTTATTATTAGGAATTTTAGGTATTTATTGGATAACAGGCAGTTTCGAATTTCAGGATTTGTTTGAAATATTCAAAAACTTTATTTATAATAATGATAATAAGGTTCATTTTTTATTTGTTACCTTGTGTGCTTTCCTATTATTTTCTGGTGCAATTGCTAAATCGGCGCAATTCCCCCTTCATGTGTGGTTACCGGATGCCATGGAAGGACCTACCCCTATTTCGGCTCTAATACATGCTGCTACTATGGTAGCAGCGGGAATTTTTCTTGTAGCTCGACTTCTTCCTCTTTTCGTAGTTATACCTTACATAATGAAGCTAATAGCTTTGATAGGTATAATAACAGTATTATTAGGAGCCACTTTAGCTTTTGCTCAAAAAGATATTAAGAGAGGTTTAGCCTATTCTACAATGTCTCAATTGGGTTATACGATGTTAGCTTTAGGTATGGGTTCCTATCGAGCCGCTTTATTTCATTTGATTACTCATGCTTATTCGAAAGCATTGTTGTTTTTAGGATCTGGATCCATTATTCATTCAATGGAAGCTATTGTTGGCTATTCTCCAGATAAGAGTCAAAATATGGTTCTTATGGGTGGTTTAACAAAACATGTTCCAATTACAAAAATTTCTTTTTTATTAGGAACCCTTTCTCTTTGTGGTATTCCACCTCTCGCCTGTTTTTGGTCCAAAGATGAAATTCTTAATGATAGTTGGTCGTATTCACCTATTTTTGCAATAATAGCTTTTTACACAGCAGGATTAACTGCATTTTATATGTTTCGTGTTTATTTACTTACTTTTGAAGGACATTTAAATATTTATTTTCAAAATTATAGTGGTAAAAAAAACAGTGCATTCTATTCAATATCTTTATGGGGTAAAGAGGGATCCAAAATGCTTAAAAAAAAAATTCGTTTATTACCTTTATTAACAATAAATAATAATGAGAGGGCTTCCTTTTTTTATTTTTTTTTGAATAAAACATATCAAACTGGTGGTACTGTAAGAAAGATGACGTGTCCTTTTATTACTATTAATCATTTTGGTACTAAAAGAATTTTTTCTTATCCCCAGGAATCGGATAATACTATATTATTTCCGATGCTTGTTTTGGTACTATTTACCTTGTTTATTGGAGCTATAGGAATGCCTTTCAATCAATTCAATCAAGAAGAAATTAATTTGGATATATTATCAAAACTCTTAATTCCGTCTTTAAGTCTTTTACATCAAAATCAAAATAAGTCTGTAGATTGGTATGAATTTGTAATAAATTCAACTTTTTCAGTCAGTATAGCTTATTTTGGGATATTTATAGCGTCTTCTTTATATAAGCCGATTTATTCATCCTTACAAAATTTTAAATTCCTTAATTTGGTTGCGAAAAAAGGTCCTAAGAAAATTCTTTTGGACAAAATAATAAATGTGATATATGATTGGTCCTATAATCGTGGTTACATAGATGTT